ATTTCATAAAAAATAAGGAGTCTTTATGTCGCGTTACAGAGGACCTCGTTTCAAAAAAATCCGTCGTCTGGGGGCTTTACCGGGGCTAACTAGTAAAAAGCCTAGAACCGGAAGCGATCTTAGAAACCAATCGCGCCCCGGCAAAAAATCTCAATACCGTATTCGTTTAGAAGAAAAACAAAAATTGCGCTTTCATTATGGTCTTACAGAACAACAATTACTTAAATACGTTCGGATCGCCGGAAAAGCCAAAGGATCAACAGGTCAGGTTTTACTACAATTACTTGAAATGCGTTTAGATAACATCCTTTTTCGATTAGGTATGGCTTCGACTATTCCTCAAGCCCGCCAATTAGTTAACCACAGACATATTTTAGTTAATGGTCGTATAGTAGATATACCAAGTTATCGCTGCAAACCCCGAGATATTATTACAGTGAGGGATGAGCAAAAATCCAGGGCTCTGATTCAAAATTATCTTGATTCACCCCCCCGTGAGGAATTACCAAAACATTTGACTCTTCACCCATTCCAATATGAAGGATTAGTCAATCAAATAATAGATAGTAAATGGGTCGGTTTGAAAATAAACGAATTGCTAGTTGTAGAATATTACTCTCGTCAGACTTAACCCTAACTAAAATAACAAGGGTTCGGGCAATTTTGCCCCCTTGGTTTTGGCTTAAGTAAAGGGACCGGGGGTAAGTAAGGTAAGGGGTTTCATCTGGGGATTTTTCTCTTATTCATGTATCATAGATCGGTAGGGTATTTTCATTCCTTGTCGATTTTGTCCAGTATTTTTCGTACCACAGAAATTCGGGGTAGGGATAGATAATCTATATCAAAGAAAGGTCTAACTGTTGGAGTATCCATTCTTATTTGATGCATTGCAGTCAGTAACATTGGTGAATCAGTTGACGAGTACGGAAAGAGAGGGATTCGAACCCTCGGTAAACAAAAGTCTACATAGCAGTTCCAATGCTACGCCTTGAACCACTCGGCCATCTCTCCCACATAATGATTATGGCCCAAAAACCGAGTGAATAGTGAGTCATTCATATTATTTTGGATAGGTATGTACATTCAATTTTAACTCTAAAAATAGAAAACTTTTCATCAAAGAAAAATCCTTCCTCCGAGGCTGGGGATAAAGATAAATCCAAAAATTGTAAAATAAGGATATATATCTATTCATGTTTGCGAAGATGGTGTTTCCGCCCTTTCTAATATTTATACCGGATTAAATCACTCAATTGAAACGAATCCAATGATCGATATATTTTTTTTAGACTGTGTTTAATGGATACCTTTAAATCATGATTCTATTTAGTTTACACTATTATTCAATTTTCATAAAAATTATAAAATTCCTTTCCAGTTTTAGATTTTTCAACAACAACTCTTTACTCCAACTTCTTAACCCATAAATTTATTCCAAATTCATGAACCGCCCCCGGATTTTTTTTTATTGATTCCTGTCAAAAAGAAACAATTTGAGTAAAAGGTCTTTCTTTTTATTTTAATGAATCCGTTTTTATGTTATTTCGTACTGCACAATTCCTTTGTTTGTGGGATCGTTTTCTCACGAAAGGGAATTAAAATAAATTATAGAATTAATACACCTATGTCTAGATCTGGGATAAATGGAAATTTTATTGATAAAACCTTTTCAATTGTAGCCAATATCTTATTACGAATAATTCCGACAACTTCGGGAGAAAAAGAGGCATTCACCTATTACAGAGATGGTGCGATTTGATTATTTTTTTTTTATATTTTTACCGCTCTCAGTCTTAAGAGAAAGACAACATTATTCGGGATAGGAAGAAAAAAATTATGGAAATAAATCTACGCTTGTTGAAGGTGAAGTTTGTAAATAAAACAACGCCTTCTGTCGTGTATCCCCGATTAATGCAGCCTCAGATGCTTCAATTGTCGATTCTAGAGTATTGAGCGAAAGGTTACACCTATGGGTTAGGTCAACCCTACTCCACTAGTACCAATAGGGGGCATAGGGGAAGAAGCACTACTCCTAGGAATCAACACACGAAAACTTTGTTATAAATTATCCCTTTTCCTTATCAGGATCGGGACTAACAATGGTTGGGACAACAAACATCCATCTCGTTCGTATTTTGGATACCCGTATAACCATCGAAGACTGTTGAAGTGACTAATTCCTGCAAATTAAAGGGCGTTGAAGACAAAGAAATTGTTGGAGTAACTTTTTTTATCTAATACCAACATGCTTGATGTTAAGGAAAGATCTTCTACAAGAAGGTTGGCTAGAGATTTCTTGTAAAAACACCAGCCCCGCTTAGTTTATAATGAGAATATTTCAGTCTTTTTGATTCCATGTATTATTATCATTATGCACATAAAGGAGGAGCCGTATGAGATGAAAATCTCATGTACGGTTCTGAAACGGAGATTCTTTGAATCGAATGACGACCGTAACGGATGTCGGCTCAATCCGAAGGAAATTATGCGGAAGCTTTAC